TGAATAATGGATCCGGATCCTAAAAATAATAATGCTTTGGAATAAGCATGAGTAATCAAATGAAATAAAGCGCTTCGATAAGACCCCATACCTAGAGCTAACATCATATAACCCAATTGGGACATTGTGGAATAGGCTAAACCTCTCTTAATGTCTTGTTGAGCAAGAGCTAAAGTAGCTCCTAATAATACTGTTATTATTCCTATAACCGAGATCAAATACATTATGTAAGGTATAACTCTGAAAAGAGGAAGAAGCCGAGCTACAAGAAAAATCCCCGCCGCTACCATAGTAGCAGCATGTATAAGAGCCGAAATAGGAGTAGGCCCCTCCATGGCATCAGGTAACCATATATGAAGGGGGAATTGGGCGGATTTAGCAACTGCACCGGCAAATAAGAGAACAGCGCATAACGTAATAAATAGAAAATTTACCTCATTATTATAAATCAAGTTAGTGAAGATTTCGAATAAATCCCTAAATTCGAAACTCCCCGTTATCCAATAAAAACCTAAAATTCCTAATAATAAACCAAAATCCCCTACACGATTAGTTACAAAGGCTTTTTGACAAGCATTTGCCGCAACAGGTCGTGTAAACCAAAATCCTATTAATAGATAGGAACACAGCCCAACCAATTCCCAAAAAATATAAATTTGTATCAAATTGGAACTAGTAACTAATCCCAACATGGAAGTACTAAAAAAACTCATATAAACAAAAAATCTCAAATATCCTTGATCATGAGCCATATAATTATCACTATAAATAAGAACCATAATTCCAACAGTAGTGATTAATATTGACATAATAGAAGTAAGTGGGTCGATCAAGTATCCGAAGTCTAAAGAAAAATCATTATTGATGATCCAAGACCATCCATATTGATAAAAAGAACTGCTATTGATTTGCTGAATAGACAGGGAGATTGAAAAAATCATGACTATGCTTAACAATAAAACACTCTGAAAAGCCCACATACGGCGAAAACTTTTTGTTGCCGTTGGAAAAAGAATAAGTCCTGCTCCTATTAACATAGGGACTGGAAGTGGAATGAAAGGTATGATCCACGCATATTCATATGTCTGTTCCATAAAAAAGTTTTGAATTCTTAATTAATTGTTTCCGATTCACCGGATCTTACCTCTTTTGAAAGGAGTCAATAAAAAGTAAAAATATGGACTAACTTAAACTAATTTTAAATTTTAATCGAATTTTCTATTCTTACTTATTCTGAGTCTTTGCTAAATACTTCAACTATTGAAATCACAAAGTTACAATTGGTCAAATGATATGAAAGGGATTAATTACTAATCTCCTTTGAAATAGGCCTATTTTTGATCCAAGTTTGACCAAAGATAGTGAATCGAACGGGGATTCAAGTTTTTCATTTCCTGAAGTAAAAACGCGGTTCTTATCTTTAAACCTTTCGAGGTATTTTATTGCATGTAAATGAAATGTGGAACCATAAATAAAAATCGAATATTTTTGGGATTCCTTATTTTATTTTTGATTTTTATTAAGTTCAATTTCTTAAGTTCAACTAATTTTCTTTCTTCATTTCTACGGAAAAGCCGATTATCAAATTCTATAGGTATAGATTTTATGAATCAAAAAGAATGGGAAATTGTGAAATAAAGATACCAGTCACTAGAGAATCTTTTCTTTTTTACGATTATGAATGTTTTATGGAATAGAAAGACTTGAAAAAACGCATATTGGCCTTCTGTTTTTATTTCCAGTATTCTGCAATTTTGACATATCTTTTACCTATCTCGATAATGTTTTATTTGAGGAGAACACTATTAGCTCGAAAATAAATATGTATTAAAAATAATTCGTTTTGAACAATAGATGTCTTTCACATCCAGCTATAACAATGAGTAATTTTTTAATTTATAAATGGCAGTTCCAAAAAAACGCACTTCGACATCAAAAAAGCGTATTCGTAAAAATATTTGGAAAGGGAAGGGGTATTGGATAGCATTAAAGGCTTTTTCGTTAGCGAAATCTCTTTCTACCGGGAATTCAAAAAGTTTTTTTGTACGCCAAACCCAAATAAATAAGTAATAAAACGTTAAAATAATTTGAATCAACTTGAAAAAATAATTCAATTATTCTTAAATTATTCAATTAGATAATAATTGAATAATTTAACGATTTCCCCTTCCTATTTGATATTGATTAACTCCCCAATCCATATGTAATGGAACTCTATTCGCTTTTCTGATTGATATAGTAAATAATTGATATATAAAATAATAGAATTAGGAAATCCTCTATTTACTATATCAATCACTGAATAATAACTTTTTTGTTGACAAAAGAATAAAGATCATTTCTATTCCAAGGTGGGGAGTTTTATTTTCCCCATCGACCTATTTGCAGAATAAAATGAAAAAAAAAATTCTATATTTGCATCTCTATAGCTATAGAAGAACGTATATAAAAATCTTTAGTAAAAGTTAAAAACTCATTGAAATTTATTGATTCTATTTTGAAACCTTTTTGTTTTGTCGACCTTTCTAACTTTTGATTTTCTCTGAATTATTATATAGTCCCCCATATATATCTTGCCCTTAACCCAATAGAGAAAATTGATTAATGAAATTTTGTATGGCTAATTGTGAATTTTGAGCGATACAAAATGGGTTCTTTTCTTTCTATTTTGTCGTCAAAATCCCTTTTTTGTTTTATTTTAGATTTCTAAAAAAAAAATAAGAAATTGCTGCTTAAACAATGAAAACAAAATTTTTTTCACTCTATTCCTTATTCCTTAATTTGAGTATAGAACGGTTTAGTTACAAGAGTTGAATTCTGAATTCGAGGAAAGCATAAAATATAGGAAAGTCCCAGGTTAAATAAAAAAACTAAGACTCTAAACTCAAATCGAAAATAATGAACCTTCAACCTCAAATTCCTATTTGAACAACTTTTTATTGTTATTGATCCATTTGAATCATTACTAAACTAAAATAGCTTACTCAATCTCGACGATTGCTTATTCATAGGCTATTATGAGTTCAAGACAGGCCGCTATGGTGAAATTGGTAGACACGCTGCTCTTAGGAAGCAGTGCTAATGCATCTCGGTTCGAGTCCGAGTGGCGGCATACCATCTTCTAAAAAGGATAAATAGATCTTATAATGAATTCAATTCCCGATTTCCATTTTCGAATTATGTAATTAAGGGACTCTTATTTTTTAAGATTTTTTATGATATTTTCAACCTTAGAGCATATATTAACTCACATTTCTTTTTCGATCGTTTCAATTGTAATTACAATTCATTTGATAACCCTTTTAGTCGAGGAAATTGTAAAACTATACGATTCGTCAGAAAAGGGCATAATAGTGACTTTTTTCTGTATAACAGGATTATTAGTTACTCGGTGGATTTCTTCAGGACATTTCCCACTAAGCGATTTATATGAATCATTAATTTTCCTTTCATGGAGTTTCTCCCTTATTCATATAATTCCGTATTTCAAAAAAAATGTTTTCATTTTAAGTAAAATAACTGGACCAAGTGCTATTTTGACCCAAGGCTTTGCTACTTCAGGTATTTTAACTGAAATACACCAATCTGGAATATTAGTACCTGCTCTTCAATCGGAGTGGTTAATAATGCACGTAAGTATGATGATATTGGGCTATGCAGCCCTTTTATGTGGATCGTTATTATCAGTAGCACTTCTAGTGATTACATTTCGTAAAAACAGAAAGCTTTTTTATATTTATAAGAGCAATGGTTTTTTAAACGCGTCATTTTTCGTGGGTGAAAATGTTTTCGAAAATACTTCGTTTTTTTCTGCTAAAAATTATTACAGGTTCCAATTGATTCAACAATTGGATTATTGGAGTTATCGGGTTATTAGTTTAGGATTTACTTTTTTAACCATAGGAATCCTTTCGGGAGCGGTATGGGCTAATGAAGCGTGGGGGTCATATTGGAATTGGGACCCAAAAGAAACTTGGGCATTTATTACTTGGATCGTATTTGCAATTTATTTACATACTCGAACAAATAGAAATTTGCGGGGTGCAAATTCTGCAATTGTAGCGTCTATAGGCTTTCTTATAATTTGGATATGCTATTTTGGGGTCAATCTATTAGGAATAGGGTTACATAGTTATGGTTCTTTTCCATCAACATTTAATTGAATTCAAGACAAGTTATTACAAATACAAGAGCGGGTGACGCATTGTATGAACTAACATGTGGGCCGTGTGAATCATCAATACAATATTTGATTCACACGGTTTTCTATCATATGTAGTTCAATTTCATTGTTTTTACTTAATTCTTCTCTTAATTGATCTTAATTAAAGAAAAAAGAAGACTTTTTTTCATTGTCCAAGAATGTTTTTAAAAACAAACATAGGTTTTTTTATTTCAGTCATCCAATTATTTCTAAAAAAAATTAGATAGAATAACTTCGACCTTGTCAACTGCTAATGAAAGAACGAAATCGGGGTATATACCAATACCTATGACGGGTAAAAAGATGGAGATCGAAAGAAATAACTCTCGCGGTCCAGAATCAAAAAACGAATCCTTCGGAGCGTTAAATAGCTTGTATCCATAGAACATCTGACGTGGCATAGATAATGAATAAATAGGAGTTAATATAATTCCAATTGCCATTACAAAAGTAATTAGTAGTTTTGGAATTAAAAGATATTTTTGGCCGGTAATTATTCCAAAAAATACTAGCAATTCGGCAACAAAACCACTCATACCTGGTAATGCAAGGGAAGCCATCGAAAAGCTACTAAACATCGTGAACATTTTTGGCATTGGAATAGCTATTCCGCCCATTTCGTCAAGATAAACAAGGCGGATTCTATCATAAGTCGTTCCCGCCAAGAAAAAAAGTGCAGCACCAATAAATCCATGAGAGATTATTTGTAAAAGGGCTCCATTAAGTCCCGTATCGGTTAGAGAACTAATTCCTATAATTATGAAACCCATATGAGAGACAGAGGAATAGGCTATTCTTTTTTTTAAATTCCGTTGGCCAAGAGATGTTGAAGCTGCATAGATTATTTGTATTGTACCTATTATCATCAACCAAGGAGAAAATATAGAATGGGCATGAGGTAATAATTCCATATTGATTCGAATTAATCCATACGCTCCCATTTTTAATAAGATTCCGGCTAGAAGCATACAAGTACTGTAATGTGCTTCTCCATGGGTATCTGGTAACCATGTGTGTAGGGGGATAATGGGCGATTTGACAGCAAAAGCAATAAAAAATCCAATATAGAAGATTATTTCTAAAATCACAGGATATGATTGATTAACTGATGTTTCAAAATTTAATGTTGGTTCATTAGAACCATATAAAGCAACACCCAAAACTCCCATTAAGAGAAAAATAGAACCCCCTGCCGTGTACAAAATAAATTTTGTAGCTGAGTACAGACGTTTCTTTCCTCCCCACATGGCTAGAAGTAGATAAACAGGAATTAATTCTAACTCCCACATGATGAAAAAAAGTAAAAGGTCCCGAGACGAAAATGATCCAATTTGACCACTGTACATTGCTAACATGAGAAAATGGAATAATCTAGAATCTCGAGTAACTGGCCAAGCCGCTAAAGTCGCTAAAGTCGTGATAAATCCTGTTAATAAAATGGGTCCTATAGAAAGTCCATCTATTCCTAATCTCCAATGGAAATCAAAAAAATCGACCCATTTATAATCCTCTACTAGTTGGATTAATGGATCATCCGATTGGAAATGATAACAAAATGCATAAGTTGTTAGAAGGAGTTCTAAAATACATATACATATGGTATACCACCGGATTACCCTATTTCCTTTATGGGGAAGAAAGAAAATTAAAGAACCCGCAAATATCGGAAAAACTACAATTATTGTTAACCAAGGAAAATAATTCGTAGTAAAGACAAGATACACTTAGACCAAAAAAACCCGTGCTCAAAATATTTTGATTTTCGAGCACAGGTTTGTCGGTAAAAAAATTAAATGGATTCAAGTAGAGTTTTCTCGAACGTATCAATAAGCTAGACCCATACTGCGAGTTGTTTCATGCCATAAATAAACTCGTACACTCAAGAAATCCGTTGGGCAGGCGGATTCACATCTCTTACAACCAACGCAGTCCTCTGTTCGTGGAGCAGAAGCAATTTGTTTAGCCTTACAACCGTCCCAAGGTATCATTTCTAATACATCCGTGGGGCAGGCTCGGACACATTGAGTACATCCTATACACGTATCATAAATCTTTACTGAATGTGACATTTGGTCTATACGTTTTTTAATGTTCTAAATTTTCGATCTAGTAAACTTAGAAACGAATTATATATTTATATACCAGATGAATCAATGAGTTATCAGAATTTTCTAATCAACCCCTTTCTGGATTGGTTTATGAGATATGAGAGAGGCCAAAATACTTTGATTTCTTATATTTTGCAAATAAGATCATACTTTACGTATTAAACATGCTAATTAAAATCGCTTTCTCAATATTAGAATGTAAATGATTACTATTAATTATTCAACAAATTTGATTGGTTGATACGAGTTGATTTTCTATTACGATAAATTGATGAAACAATAGCCAGTCCAATGGCTGCTTCAGCGGCTGCAATAGCTATAACAAAAATTGAGAAAATGTCTCCTTTTAATTGACGATTATCAAAAAAATCAGAAAATGTTACAAAATTTATATTAACCGCATTCAATAGAAGTTCAAGACACATAAGGGCTCTAACCATATTTCGACTTGTGATCAATCCATAGATACCGATAGAAAATAAATAGGCACTCAAAACAAGTACATGTTCGAGAATCATTAAACAACTCCTTATCAATCTCGACTCCTTTCAATATGAACAACAATTCAACTAATTTAATAGACTAGTATATAACAAGTATGGAACAAAGAAATATATTGGTACTAGATTGACCTAAAGTCTTTCTATTTATCCAGCTAGAATTCAAATAGAATTGAAGGAAAATGAATGTGATAAGACAGAACAAAATTTTATTTTAATTCCAAGTTTTAATAGAAATTTTTTATTGACGAGCTACAGCAATTGCACCTATTAAAGCAACTAAAAGGATTATTGAAATAAGTTCAAATGGGAGAAAAAAATCTGTTGATAAATGAATTCCAATTTGTTGACTATTACTTAGAAAATCTTGCTCTATAATCTGGTTTGATCTTGTAGTCCAAATAATCCCGTACCATGACGTATCTGAAATAATAGTAATTAGTGAAATAAAAAGACTTATACAAACCATCGAAGTAATTCCATCTCCTACGGTCCAAAGATGAAAATCCTTGTAATATTCGGAGCCATTCATGAACATCACAGCAAAAATGATTAAAACATTTATAGCTCCTACGTAAATAAGTAGCTGCGCAGCAGCTACAAAATAGGAGTTAGATAGAATATAGACTAACGATGTACAAACAAGAACCAATCCCAAGGAAAAGGCCGAATAAATTGGATTGGGAAGTAATACCACTCCTAGACCCCCTAATATAAGACCCGATCCTAGAAAGACTAAAAGAAAATCATGTATTGGTTCAGATAAATCCATTTTTTATAAAAAATCAAAAACGAAGAATTTCATGACTTTATTGACCTGACCAGGAAAAAAGCAGTTTTTCTATTTTTTATGATACTTTGAAATTGTTAATTGAATGAAATTCTAATGGGTATAAATTGAGGTGGATGCTTTTATTTTATTGGACCACTATCCATTCTTTACTCGTCGAAAGAGTAGTTTAAACCTATCTATTTTTGATATCATTTATCTACTTTGAAACCATTACTATTTTACTATTATCTATTATAATATATAAGATGGAAATCGATTTTGTTTTCAATCTAAATTAAGCTAGTAGTCTCATTAAGCAACCACTAGTTTGAATTGCCCAAGCAAAAATCTCATTGTTTTAGATCCGAACTAAGCCTTCGTAATTCGTAATTTTTTTGAATCGAATTAAGGGTTTATTCATTCTTTATTTGAGGTAAATTCAAAATTGTTCGAATTGTGTAATCATCAATTACTGACATTGGTAAGCGACCCAAAGCGATTTGATTATAATTCAATTCGTGACGATCATAAGTAGAAAGTTCATATTCTTCAGTCATTGATAAACAATTTGTTGGGCAATACTCAACACAATTACCACAAAATATACAGATTCCAAAATCAATACTGTAATTCAGCAATCGTTTCTTTCGAATATCAGTTTCCAACTTCCAATCAACAACGGGTAAATCTATAGGACATACACGCACACATACCTCACAAGCAATGCATTTATCAAATTCAAAGTGTATTCGGCCTCGGAAACGTTCCGATGTGATCAATTTTTCGTAGGGGTATTGAATAGTTACAGGTAAACGATTTGCGTGGGACAGGGTAATGATGAAACCTTGGCCGATGTATCTGGCGGCTCGTATTGTTTGTTGACCATAATTTAGGAATTCCGTTATCATAGGGAGCATATGTTGAATATCTATAAAAAAGATTTTATGCTTGTTTCTTTCTCTTGTTTGAGACAAGTCGTGAATCTAGGATATTGTGGTCTTTTACAGTGAAAGAAGTTGGAACGAGGTTGTCAATAATAGATTACCTAGAGAAATCGGTAAAAGAAATTTCCACCCAAGATTTAATAGTTGGTCCATTCTCAGCCTCGGTAAGGTCCATCTTGTTGCAATAGGAATGAACAAAAACAAATAAGTTTTGGCTAATGTGATAAAAAAACCAATTAGTCTTCCAAAGACTTTACCCCTTTTATTTATGCCAAATAGCTCAGGAACTAATATGTACGGAATAGAAAGATTCCAACCTCCCAAGTAAAGAACTGTTACAAATAATGAAGAAACTAGTAGATTCAGATATGAAGCAATGTAAAATAAACCAAATTTGATACCTGAATATTCGGTTTGATACCCTGCTACTAATTCTTCTTCTGCTTCTGGTAAATCAAAAGGTAATCTTTCACACTCGGCGAGAGACGAAATTAGAAAAACGATAAACCCGATGGGTTGACGCCACAAATTCCACCCCCAAAAACCATATTTTGACTGCGCTTCCACTATATCAACTGTACTTGAACTATTAGATAATCATAGTCGATGATAACATCACTGTGCCCATCGCTATTACAGAACCGTACGTGAGATTTTCACCTCATACGGCTCCTCAGAGGTCACAAATAAATCTAAGGGCCCTTTCCTCTTCTTTATCTTGATATGTTTGTCAGATAGAGTCAAAATCTATCCTAAGGTCCCAAATTAGACCAATGGAATTCTGTCTGCTATATTTAAAATTAATAAATAAGTGCTTCTGAATTTATCTCATCTTTTAAGAATTTTAATTTGGCTTTGTTGATTAATAACCTTATCATTAAATAAAATAAAAAAAATGTGCTTTATAGCAATATCACATATACATTTCAACCTGGAATTTTCAATTACGAAAAAAAATTAGAGAGTTGATTAGTTCATGAATCATGACAAAAATTTGATCTCTCTAAATATAAATAGAAATCAAAATGAAATTATAGGAAAGAAAGAATAAGAACAAAAAAAGAAAAAGGAAGAAAAAAACAACGACATCTCTCCTTTTTTCTTTTGCAATTAGATTCTTTTCTTTCTATTTTGATTTATTTTATTTCATTCCTATTCTCCTTTCTCCGAAAAAGGGCCTTTAACCAAAGTAAAAGATTACTTCGTTCTTGATAGTTATTTACTTACTCAGTGGATAGGAACATACTCTGGATCAGAATCATGGGGAGTACTTCTTGATCATTTCTACGAACGTAAAGCCCCAATTTGAATTCCTTTTATGTACAGAAATATCCTCTTGGATAACTTACATAATCTCAATTATTAATCCTTTGTGTATCTTGGTCTTCCTAACCATCCACTTATTTTTTCTTTCAAAAACCTCCTGTTGTGGAAATCCATCTATGGTAATAGACAAGAAAAACTCCATACAGTTGATCTTTTGAACCCGCTTCAAGTTATCATGACAATTCACGAATCTTGGGGTAAATAATCTCTATTGCTTATGTTTACTTTTTTCACCATTTGATTTTTGTACATAGGAAATGAGACTCAACTTTTTACTGCAAATTTAGAAGCCGTTTTCTTTCACTCATATAACTATCTGGTTTAGTTCATCAACTTAAATGCTGAAGAAAAATATATATAGTCAATCAAATCTTTTTATCCTTGTTTCTAGAAAGAAAAGAATTTGGAGACATTTTCGGGCTCACCGAATCACACGTAGAGATATTGATAACACACATAGAGCTAATGGTATTTCATAACTAATTGATTGAGCAGCTGCCCGTAGACCACCCAAAAAGGAATATTTATTATTTGATCCATACCCCGACATAAGAAGTCCAACGGGAGCAATACTTGAAATGGCAATCCAGAAAAAAACACCAATACTAAGATCGGCTAGAACAAGGTGATCACCAAAAGGAATTACTGAATAACTTAGAAAGATAGATATTACTGCTATGGATGGTCCGATACTGAATAAACGAGTATCTCCTGTAGATGGAATAAGGTTCTCTTTCAAAAGTAGTTTTGTCCCATCTGCTAGAGCTTGAAGAATTCCTAAAGGTCCGGCATATTCAGGTCCGATACGTTGTTGTATTCCTGCAGATATTTCTCTTTCTAACCAAACAATTACTAGTACACCTATTGTGATTCCTAATACAAGAGTCAAAATAGGTACAAGAATCCATATGATCCCATAGACTTCTTTTAAGGATTCCAATTTGGAAAAAGAATTGATAGTCTCCATTTCTGTTGTATCAATTATCATTTCAACGATCAACTTCTCCCATAATGATATCTATGCTACCTAGTATTGTCATAATATCAGCCAATTTCATTCTTTTAACTAACTGAGGAAGAATTTGCAAATTGATAAAACCTGGTGGGCGAATTTTCCATCTCCAAGGAAAAACGCTCTGATCTCCTATCAGAAAAATTCCCAATTCTCCTTTTGGGGCTTCAACTCTCACATAAAGTTCTTGTTTCGACAATTCAAAAGTTGGAGAAGGTTTTTTACTAATAAACCGATATTCAAAATCATTCCATTCAGGATCTTTTAATCTGTCAAAACGTCGGATTTCTAAATTTTCGTAAGGCCCTCCTGGAATTCCTTCCAGAGCCTGTTGAATAATCTTTATGGATTCTGTCATTTCACTGATTCGTACTAAATAACGAGCTAATGAATCCCCTTCTCGTTGCCATTGAACCTGCCAATCAAATTCGTCGTAAGACTCATAATGATCAACTTTACGAAGATCCCATTCTATTCCGGAAGCTCGTAGCATTGGTCCCGATAAACCCCAATTTACTGCCTCGTCTCTTCCAATAATTCCTACGCCTTCAACTCGTTCTAAAAAAATGGGATTCCGGGTAATAAGTTTTTGATACTCAGCAACCCCTGTTAAAAAATAATCACAAAAATCCAAACATTTATCTATCCAGCCATAGGGTAGATCAGCAGCCACTCCTCCAATACGAAAATAATTATGCATCATTCGCATACCAGTGGCCGCTTCGAATAGGTCATATATCAATTCTCTTTCTCGAAAAATATAGAAGAAAGGGGTCTGCGCACCAATATCCGCCATAAAAGGACCGAGCCATAATAAATGAGAAGCTATCCGACTCAACTCCAACATAATGACTCTGATATAGCTAGCTCTTTTAGGTACTTGAATATTGCCTAATTGTTCGGGTCCATTTATGGTTATTGCTTCTGTGAACATAGTAGCTAAATAATCCCACCGTGTTACATAAGGCAAATATTGTATAATTGTTCGGTTTTCTGCAATTTTCTCCATCCCTCTATGTAAATAACCCAATATTGGTTCGCAGTCGACAACATCTTCACCATCTAGAGTAACGATGAGTCGAAGAACACCGTGCATTGATGGGTGCTGAGGCCCCATATTGACTATCATGAGGTCTTTTCTTGTAGTTGGTGCAGTCATAAGTTTTTTAACGATTCATTCTTCCATGAATTACTGAAAGTGAAAAGAAGTTCATCAAAATTTAATCGAAACATATAAGTGAAAATGCAATAACTCTTCAAATTAATTTAATAAAATTAACGAGTTTTTGTCTCTCGAATGGCCAATTTATTAATTAATTCTTTATAACGTACTCTATTTTTTTTTGCCAAATAAGCTAGCAGTCGTTGACGTTTTCCCAAAATTTTCTTCAAACCTCTCTGAGATAAATAGTCTTTTTTGTGCAATTCTAAATGTGAAGTAAGTCTCTGTATCTTATTGGTGAAATTGAATACTTGAAATTCAACAGATCCTTTCTTTTCTTCTTGAGAAGTAACTGAAATGACATAATTTTTTACCATAAACGAATTTCCCCTTTCTTTATTTTACAGATATGGATTTTTTCGAATTTTATTGATCAGTAATAATAATGCCCGTAATTTGAACGTGGTATATAGACTTAATTTCTTTATGAACCTCTAATTTTATCAATTCCAATAAATTAATCAAATTAAAAAATTGATTCAGATAGGAATCCAAAAAGGTGATAGATACGTTTTTTTCATTCACAAAAGCGAATAATTGAAACCTAAAATCCTAAAATGAAAAATATTCTGTTGATTCATTTTTAGATCTAATCGATACCTTATTTTATTGATTTAGTATCGTCTACTCGAATTAGATTCGAATGAGATGTAAAACAAGGCATGTGTGCTTTTGTTTGCTTTCATATACTCTATACGAGACAGGGTATATAGTACTATCAATTAATTTTCAATCGTGGATACATATGTATTCTTAAGATATTGAAACGGCTACCATTATTGGTATCAAACCAATAACGATTCATACAAGCTAAATCCTCTAATCGATAATTAGGCCAAAGAAAGAACTTCAATTTAATTAATTCATTTTTCTCTTTATAAAAGGGTTTCCTTTCATCCAAAAATTGACTCCAGTTTTTTACATTGGTTTCATTGCAAAATACTGAATTTCTATCGACACCATCCCAATTCAAAGAATTAAAAAAACTTCGAATTCTCAATTCTCTACGACGTCTAGACCATAAAATATTTTCAGGAACAAGCAAATCAAAATGATTTTGTTCTGTATTTATTCTTTGAGTTTGAGGTTGCAGAATGAATTCGTCAAAATTCTTTTTAGCAACATATCTTTGTTCTCGGTATCTTTGATTAGTTTGGTGTTTACTTTTATGAACCAACGAAATACCTATGGTTTGATACATAAGAAATTCTCCATTATTTTTTACAGAGAACCGAATGGGTTCGATAATCAATACCCCCTTCTTTAGTAAGTCTGTAAGAGGTAAATTTGCCTGAATCAGCATTGTATCCAAACACATTTCTCTCCTTTGAATTGACGATATAGTAATTTTGGTTGGATTTGTCAGTCGAAGCAGGAGACAATATACCTTGATATTTTCGAGCAGACTTTGATTCAAAGCATCCTTCCATTTCAATTGAAAAAGCAAATAACGTTGCAAGAACAAATCTAGTTCTGCTTCCGTGTTGCTTTTGTATTGTTTTTTAGTTTTACCCTTTTTTGTGTCTGATTCCACGTAATCTTTTTCAAGATCGTTTTGATGTTTTGAGAAAACAGGGCCCCGATTTTCTTTGTTTTCTATACTCGATCCATGCTCTCTTTGACTTGCGGGTTCTTTTGCTTCTTGAATTCTATTCTGTTTTTTTTTATTTGATGGTATAAAAAAGTTTTGTTTTTGGTTTTGACTAACCTTTTCATTTGTATTCAAATTTAAAAGAAGGAATTTGCTTGGTATAATCCACGGTTTTATTTTATAGACATTAGAAAGTAGTAAAAATTCTGGAAAGAACCAAAATTCCAGATTCAATATGGGACGATTAAATATTTTTTCATTCATTCCCATCCAATCAAAAAAGACTTTTTTCGAATTTTTTTGAGTTTTTTCTGGATTTTGATGAGTTGTAAGATAAAAAACCCCCCTTTTCTCAATTATTTGATAATTATCAATTATTTGATAATTATTAATACCAATTTGAGTATTTGGATTACTGTTGGTATCGATTTTAACCCAGGCCTCAATATCTCCTTTTTGTCTAAGAGAAAAATGGAGAATTTTCCAATCAAAATATTTTCTATCGAGATTTCTTTCTATATCTAGAATATTGCCTTTTCTTAGATAATTATTGATATGCAGATTGCCGGACATATCAACAAAGTTGTGTTTGGACGGGTTGAAATTATATGAAATTTCGAAGTTCTTTTTGACTTGAAAGGGTAATCTAGAAATAAATGAGTCATTTTTATTTTCATAATTAATCGATTTAGATGCTAAAAGATCATATCTATAACATTTTTTAAAATTATCTTTTTCGTTTGATAATGAATAGAGTTTCAAATCATTTTCTTTTTTGTAATGACTTAATTGGTCTTTTTCATATGAATTCCATTTGTTTAAGTTTCTATTTTTATTTTGAGTCATACAACTTTGATTAACTTTAGTTCGCCATTTTTTTGGCATTAATCTAGACCATCTAATCTGAGATAAATCGTATTGATAATGCCGTCTTAACCAGTTTTTCCATTGATTGATTCTATAACTCTGAAGTTTCTTATGTTTTAATTCTGAATGAAATATTCCTAGTGTTCTAAAATAGTCCTTTATTTTAGTCGTAAGGAAACAAGACATTGTGTTATATTGAAGAACAGATTTAAATTTAGACAAATTAATAACTTGGGTTTGTGATAATTTGTAAAATACATATGCTTGTGACAAGTAGGATAAATCACAAAAAATATGTGAATTTTGCTTACTAATATTATAAACTGACTTTTTTATAGTCGAAATAAAGATAAAGTGCATTTTTTTATTATTAATTTTTTCTTGATTTATTTCATTATTGGAAATGGATTTCTCAATCAATTTGTTTGTTGATTCAAGAAAGAGTTGTGTAGTA